ATTGGTCTTTTTCATATGAATCCCATTTGTTTAAATCTTTATTTTGAGCCATACAACGTCGATTAACTCTATTTCGCCATTTTTGTGGTACTAATCTAGACCATCTAATCTGAGATAAATCGTATTGATAATGACCCCTTAACCAGTTTTTCCAGTGATTCATTCCAGAATTCCGAAGTTTCTTATGTCTTAATTCGGAATGAGATATTCCTTGTGCTCCAAAATAATCCTTTATTTCATTCTTAAGAAAAAGAGATGTTCCGTGATATTGAAGAACAGATCTTAACTTATACAAGTTAATAACTTGGGTTTGTGATAATTTGTAAAACACATATGCTTGTGACAAGGAGGATAAGTCACAAAAAATCTGTGAATTCTTATTACTATTTCGAATATTAGAAAGTGACTTTATAAAGTGAATTGTATTTTTATTTGTTTTATCAATTCTTTCTTGATTTGCTTCATTATTGTAAATGTATTTATCAATAAGTTTTTTTGTTGATTCAAGAAAAAGCTGTGCATTGATTCTTGGAATATTAATGATACATCGAAGGATATCTATGTATATCCTTTCAATGAAAAATTGTATAAAATAATGCGATTTACGAATTAATCGAGTATTTCTTCTTTTTAATATCTGCCAAATATTTTTTTGGGATTCTAATCTTTTAGCATTATGACTTTTTTTGTTAGGACTAATATTAATCTCTGGAGTTAGAAATTCCTTTGTCTTTTCTTTTGTAATTTTTTCTATTTGATTTCTGATTGTTCTTGTTCTATCAGTCAGATCTTTCATTTTTTTTTCTGTCAGTGAATAATTTGTCCAATCCATAGATCTAATTTGAATAGATGATTCATGAATCATCTGATTACTATTACTGATTATCAAATCCTTTTCTTTTTTAGTTTCACTCGATTCATATACTTCTCTCAATCCAAATAATAGAATTGGATTTTTTTTTGAGAGTTCTTTTATTCTTGTTTTTATAAATAGAATGCTTTTGATAACCCATTCTTTTGTTTCGTTTGCGATCGTTAGAAACACATTTGTTCTTTCTTTTAAAACTCTTAGAACTAGAAAACAATTCTTTTTCAATTTTATAATTTTTTTTCCAAGTTCTTTAAAAATAGGTTCAAAAAAGGAAGGTAGTTTTCGGGGAGAACCAAAAGGTAGTTCAGCTTCCATTCCCCAAACTGTTAAAAAACAAAAATCATCTTTTTGCCCTTTCTTTTTCATTGGATCTCTATGAGGAGATTGTAGCTTAGATCTGTGCCAAGGTTTCAGACAGAAAGGAAATAGGATCTTTATCTGAATACCGTCTGTTAACCAGTTTTTCGGAAATTCTGTTTCTGATAATTGAACACCATTATAGGTGCATTTAACATACATTTCTCTATTCCAATCCTTTAAATCTTCGGACCACTCGGGAAATTGAAATAATAACATACGGCTGATATTTTTAGATATTATAAATGAAGGTAATATAACATATTTTCTAAGAATTGATTGAGTTACTAATACGGAACCCCTTATTACTTGAGCAAATACAATGCTATCCCAGGCTTCCGCTATTTCTATTCGTGTTTTCTCTTCTCTTTTGTCCTCTTCATTTTTGTCCTCCTCTTTTTTATCCCTTTCTTTTGTCTCTTCCTTCGCATAATCCGAAATTGGAAATTCTGTGTTTTTCCCCATCCAATTTCTAAAAATGAGTTTCATCAGTCCGGAAATATCAAAAGAAAAAAAGGGTGGTTTGTCTATTCTGTCCAAAAAAAGGGGGGAATGTATATTTGCTTGAAATAGTTCTAAAATAGTTGTTTTACGTCTTTGAGCGCGCATGGAGCCTTTGATTATGTCTCGACGAAAATCCGATTGTTGCGAATAACGTATTAAAGCCACTTCGTCTGCTTGATCAGGATTATTAGTCTCTTTGGTATTAGTATAAGTATCGGTATTCTGTTGATTATCAGTAAAAATTACTACACGTTTGGCTTTTCTTGAACGAATCTGATGATCCTCCGCCATGTCTTCTTCATTTTCTCTCTCCTGTTGTTCTAAATCGTCGATTAATTTGTATGACCATCGAGGGATTTTTTTACTGATTTCTTTTATTCCAATAAATTTTTTTCTAATTGTTTGATCGTTGGGATCAGTTATAACTGCATCGAATAAAAATTTTAAAAACTTTGCTTGATCTTTTGAATCAATTCTTCCTTGTTCTGGAAATAAAAAAAGCCCTTTCAAATTGAAATTCGATGTTGATTCTCCAGAAAATTCACTAATTAAGTTCAAGAAATGACCAATTTCTGTTGATAATGATTTTCTATCAAACTTATCTATTTTCTGTTCAAATTCTGGATAATCAGTAACAAGAAGGATACTATGGATTTTATTTATCCAAACAGTTTCTATGGAATTTTCTATGGAAGTTTCACTTATGATTGAAGGTGCAAAAAAATTTTTGATTGTTCCACGATAGGGCCCATTCAAGAAAGGATCATA